GTTTCGTTTCGTGTTGGAATGCAAACTTATTAAGCAGACGAGATTTTATGAAAAAAGTTCTTCCGATTCATAAGAGAGAACAACTATTTTGTTTTTCGATCGGGATTTCACACAACAGGGGAGATACTAATACTAAATTATGAATATAATGAATCAATTTTTTTGTTTATTTAATTCATATTTTTTGATTTCCTATATAATTTTTTTATTTAGATAGAATTTCTAATTCAAAATTAGAACATAAAAATTCAATTAATGAATTAATTCAATTTTTGAAAATATTTAATTTAATATATTTATTAATATAATATTCTATATATTTTATTTTTTTATATTGAATTGAATTCTAATTAAATTAGAATATATTTTATTTGTTTGTTTTCTCGATTGTATTCTTTTTTCAACACTAACATTGATATTGACAAGAGTGTATCAAACAAATATAATCCGATCGTGAATAAATGAATTGATTTAATAATTTTATTTATATATTTAATAATTTTATTTATATATAATAATAATATATTATTACTATAATATATATTTATTTATATTTTATATTATTTGATTATATTATTTGAGAAAATTTCTTGTATTTTCATTTGATCTGTTCATTTGGATGTTCAGAATCGATTCGCCTTCACGATTTTTTCTTTTTTTTTTATTGCGATTGGATATACACATTTTTAAAAATTTCATTAGGGTTGCTAACTCAATGGTAGAGTACTCGGCTTTTAAGTGCGACTCCATTTTTTACACAATTCTATGAACTAATTGGTTCATCCATACCATCGGTAGGGTTTGTAAGACCACGACTGATCCAGAAAGGAATGAATGGAAAAAGCAGCATGTCGTATCAATGGCGAATTCTAAAAATTTTTCATTCGTATTGGACCCGGCCCAAATTTTTGTTTGAATTGTTGGCTCGGAACAAATGAATTCAGTTGGGTTGAATTAATAAAGGGATAGAGCTTAGCTGCTCCAATTATAGGGAAACAAAAAGCAACGAGCTTTCATTTTTTATTTGAATGATTACCCCATCTAATTTTACGTTAAAAAAAAATTAGTGCTTGCTGTGGAAAAAGTTTTTCCCACGAATGGATTTTGGATTTTTGTTATGAGTCCTAACTATTAGCTATTCTCAATTATGTTATGGGGTAGCGATAAATGTGTAGAAGAAAGAGTATATTGATAAAGATATTTTTTTCCAAAATCAAAAGAGCGATTTGTCCGAAAAATAAAGGATTTCTAACTAGCTTGTTGTCCTCGAACAATTAGATGGACCAAGCGAGGATAGATAGTCCATTGATGGTTTTTACTTGTTTTCTAGGTATCTATTCATAATTTGTTTTTTATTTGAATTCGAATATATAATAGAATACCCTGTTTTGACTGTATCGCACTATGTAGCATTTGATAATCCAATGAATCTCTGATCCTTTGACCAAATCGAATTTCTAAAATGAAGGAATATCAAGTATTTTTAGAACGAGATAGATCTCGCCAACAGGACTTCCTATACCCACTTATTTTTAGGGAGTATGTTTATGGACTTGCTTATAGTCATGATTTTAATAGATCTACATTTGTGGAAAATGTAGGTTATGACAATGACAATAAATATAGTTTACTAATTGTAAAACGTTTAATCACTCGAATGTATCAACAGAATCATTTGATCATTTCTGCGAATGATTCTAAGAAAAATCCATTTTTGGGGTATAATAAGAATTTTTATTCTCAAATAATATCAGAGGGTTTTGCCATCGTCGTGGAAATTCCATTTTTCCTACAATTTAGCTCTTCCTTAGAGGAGGCAGAAATCGTAAAATCTTATAAAAATTTGCGATCAATTCATTCCATTTTTCCCTTTTTGGAGGATAAATTTCCATATTTAAATTATGTGTCAGATATACGAATACCCTATCCTATCCATCTGGAAATCTTAGTTCAAATCCTTCGATACTGGGTGAAAGATGCCCCTTTTTTTCATTTATTACGGGTGTTTCTTTATAATTTTTGTAATAGGAATAGTTTTCTTACTCCAAAAAAATCGATTTCGACTTTTTCAAAAAGTAATCCGAGATTATTCTTATTCCTCTATAATTTTTATGTATGTGAATATGAATCTATCTTCCTTTTTCTACGTAAAAAATCCTCTCATTTACGATTAAAATCTTTTAGCGTTTTTTTTGAGCGAATCTTTTTTTATGCAAAAAAAGAACATCTTGTAGAAGTTTTTGCTAAGGATTTTTCGTCTACCTTAACATTCTTCAAGGATCCTCTCATTCATTATGTTAGATATCAAGGAAAATCCATTCTGGCTTCAAAGAATGCGCCTCTTTTGATGAATAAATGGAAACACTATTTTATCCATTTATGGGAATGTTTTTTTGATGTTTGGTCTCAACCAGGAACGATCCATATAAAACAATTATCCGAACATTCATTTGACCTTTTAGGCTATTTTTCAAATGTGCGGCTAAATCGTTCAGTGGTA